CCTAGATGGAATAAGATTCTCTTTGAAAAGGAGTTTTGTTCCATCTGCTAGAGCTTGAAGAACTCCAAAAGGACCGGCGTATTCGGGTCCAATGCGCTGTTGTATCCCTGCAGATATTTCTCTTTCTAACCATACAATTGCTAGTACACTAATTGTGATTCCCAATATAAGAATCAAAATAGGTACAAGTACCCATAGAATTCCATAGACTTCGTTTAAAGATTCCAATCCGGAAAAAGAATGGATATCTTGGATTTCCGTTGTATCAATTATCATTTCAACGATCAATTTCTCCCATAATGATATCTATGCTACCTAGTATTGTCATAATATCAGCCAATTTCATTCTTTTAACTAATTGAGGAAGAATTTGCAAATTGATAAAACCTGGTGGACGAATTTTCCATCTCCAAGGAAAACCATTCTGATCTCCTATTAGAAAAATTCCTAATTCTCCCTTGGGAGCCTCAACTCTTACATAAAGTTCTTGTTTCGGCAATTCAAAAGTCGGAGACGATTTTTTACCAATGAATCGATATTCAAAATCATTCCATTTTTGCTCCTTTTCTCTCTCAAAGCAGCGGATTTCTAAATTTTCATATGGCCCGCCGGGAATTCCTTCCAAAGCCTGCTGAATAATTTTAATGGATTCCGTCATTTCACCAATTCGAACTAAATAACGAGCTAATGAATCTCCTTCTTTTTGCCATTGAACTTCCCAATCAAATTCCTCGTAACATTCATAATTATCTACTTTACGTAGATCCCATTCTATTCCGGAAGCCCGAAGCATCGGTCCTGATAAACCCCAATTTATTACTTCCTCTCTACCAACAACACCTACTCCCTCAACCCGTTCTAAAAAAATCGGATTTCGCGTAATAAGGTTTTGATATTCAACAACCCTTGTTAAAAAATAATTGCAGAAATCAAAACATTTATCTATCCAACCATAAGGTAGATCAGCCGCTACGCCTCCGATACGAAAAAAATTATGCATCATTCTCATACCTGTCGCAGCTTCAAATAGATCATATATTAATTCTCTTTCTCTAAAAATATAGAAAAAAGGGGTTTGTGCACCAATATCTGCCATAAAAGGTCCGAGCCATAGTAGATGAGAAGCTATACGACTTAACTCCAACATAATTACTCGGATATAGCTGGCTCTTTTAGGTACTTGAATATTTCCCAATTGTTCCGGTCCGTTTACGGTTATTGCTTCTGTGAACATAGTAGCTAAATAATCCCAACGTGTTACATAAGGAAGATATTGGATAATTGTCCGATTTTCCGCAATTTTTTCCATCCCTCTGTGTAAATAACCCAATATTGGTTCACAATCAATAACATCTTCACCATCCAGAGTAACAATAAGTCGAAGAACACCATGCATTGATGGGTGCTGAGGCCCCATATTGACTATCATGAGGTCTTTTCTTGTAGCTGGGACATTCATAGGTTTTTCCTCGATTCATTCTTCCATGAATCGTAAAAAAAAAAGTTCATCTAAATTCAGGATCTAAAAAATCGAATAATTGAAAATGACTCTTGAAATTAACGAATTTGTGACTCCCTAATACCCAACTGATTTATTAATTTTTTATAACGTATTCGATTTTTCTTTGCCAAATAAGACAGTAGTCGTTTTCGTTTTCCCAGAATTTTACGTAAACCTCTTTGAGATAAATAGTCTTTTCGATGTAATTCAAAATGTGAAGTAAGTCTTCGTATCTTATTCGTGAAATTGATTACTTGAAATTCAACAGATCCAGGGTTTTCTTCTTCTCTTTTGTTTGAAATAACAGGTATAATTGAATTTTTTATCATAAAATAAAATGAAAGCTTTCCTCTCCCCCCTTTTTTGATAGATATTTTTATTGATCAGTAATAGTAATTACACTAATTTTTAATTTTTTATATTATTAATTAAATTATCTTAATTTACTTAAAAATTATGAATTTCTTTTTTTTTTTTTCAAATAAAATTAATTACAAATAGAAATACTATACTATATTTATGGATTCACAAAATAAAAAATTCTATTGTATACTTAAAAAAAAAGAAGACGATTTTTTTGATTCATTTTTCTATCTAAAATCATTGAATTAGTATCAATGATGCGTGTGCGCATTTAGAAATATATATCTTATCTTCACATATAAGATATGTGAAGATAAGATATTATTCTATTCTAATTCTAAATAGAAGATAAATGGGAAAATTATCAATCAAATTTTCAATCGCGGATACATATGTATCCTTAATATACTGAAACGGCTTCCATTTTGGGTATCAAACCAATAGCGATTTATACAAGCTAAATCTTCTAATCTATAATTTGGCCAAAGAAAGAATTTTAAATTCATTAGTTTTTTTGTTTCTATATCAAGATCTTTATTTTTAGCCACAACTTGACAGCCAGTATTTATTTTATTCTCATTGCAATTTATTGTCTTTCTAGTATTTTGAGGATTCAAACAAATTAGAATTCTCAATTCTCTACGGCGTCTATTGGACAAAAGATTTTCAGGAACAAGCAAATCAGTATGATTTTTATCTTTATTTTCTGTTATCTTCTGATTTCTTGTTCTTGTAATGTTTTTATCAAAATTCTTTTTATCAACACGACCTTTTTCTGGATTTCTTTGAAAAATTTCACGCTTATTCTTATGAATCAACGATAGGTTTATGGTTTGATACATAAAAAATTGTTCATAGTTTTTTTTAGACAGACGAAGAGGTTCGATAGAAAATAGGTGTTTTTCATTCGCTTCTTTAGTGCTAAATCTTGTAAGAGTGAAATCCGGATTTTCATGAATCGCCATAGTCTCTAGATCTATTTCTCCCTTTTTTATAGAGCGTATAAAAAATTTGTTAAAATTTTTCAATCTAACCAGTAAACAAAAAAGTTGGATCTGATCCATTATTGTTTCTTCTACTAATTTATCTAACTTCAATTGAAAACCTAAATACTTGTCTACTAAGAATTTTTGTTCTCCCCTTAGATCGTTGGGGAAGTTATTTCGATCTATATCTATGTAGTCCTCTCGTTTTAGACTATTCGAACCATTTTCCCAGTATGAGTCTTCATAAGCTTGGTTTAAGCGAGATAGATATAGACCTAATGGACCCGCATCTGGTTCTTTGTCGAAATTACGATCTTTGTTTTTACTAACACCTTTTCCATAAACAGGGAAAAAAAGGGATTTTATTGGTAGAAGCCAAGGATTCTTCTGATATGCATCATAAAATATTGATAATTTTGAAAAGAACCAAAATTTCGATTTCGGATTCGATTTCGGATTCGATTTCGGATTCGATTTCGGATTCGATATAGAACGATTTGGTATTTCTACATTCATTACCATCCAATCAAAATACTTTCTATCCAGATTTTTTTTTTCCATATCTATAATAGCATCTTCTGCTAGATAATTTTTGATAGAGATATCGCCCGTTATATCAAAAAATTCTTTTTTACATGTGTTTTCATTATAAGAAATGGTTTGGTTTTTGTTTGTTTGGAATGGTGATCTATATCCATAAATATATGAATTTTTCTTATCTGCATAATTAAGATATTTATATGACAAAAGATCATATCTATATTGTTTTTTAATTTTTTTTTGAACATTTAATAAGTCTACTTCTTCGTTTTCGTTTTCGAATAAGTCTACTTCTTCGTTTTCGAATAAGTCTACTTCTTCGTTTTCGTTTTTGTAAAGAATTAATCGGGTTTTTTCATAGGAATCATAGTTGATTAAATCTTTATTTTGAGCCACACGATGTTTCTTGATTCTTTTTCTCCAGTGTTTTGGTACTAATCTCGACCATCTGCTCTCAGGTAAGTCATATTGATAATGAACCTTTAACCAATTTGTCCATTGATTCATTACAGAATGGGGACGGTTCTTATGTCTTAATTTTGAATTAAATATTCCCTGTATTCTAAAAAAATAATTCTTTATTTCATTCTTAAGAAAAAAAGATCTTTCATGAGATTCAAAAATAGATCTTAACTTATACTTATATCCGTTAATAACTTGGATTTGTGATAATTTAAAAAATACATATGCTTGTGACAAAGAAGATACGTCACAAGAATTCTCTGAATTCGTAATATTACAAGATTTGTCTATAATTGACATAAATGGAATTATACTTCCATGTGTTTTATCAATTCTTTCTGCATTTGTTTTTTTATTGGAAATGGATTTAGTTACAATCTTTTTTGTTGATTCAAGAAAAAGTTGTATATTGATCCGAGGAATACCAATAATACATAAAAGGATATCGACGTATACCCTTTCCATGAAAAATTTGAAAAAAGAATATGATTTACGGGTTAATCGAACAATTCTTCTTTGTAATATTTGCAAAATATTTTTTTGTAATTCGAATCTTTTAGCATCAGAAGTTGTTTTGTTAGAATTGAAACTTTTCTCTGAAGTTAGAACCCCCCCTTCGTTTGTCATTTTTTCTATTTCTGTTATGATTGTCTTTGTTTTAACATTAAGATCTTTTATTCTTTTTTCTGTCAGTGAACTTTTTGTCCAATTCATAGAGTGAATTATAACGGGTGATTCGTAAATCATTGGATTATTCTTACTGATTGTTGAATTTTTCTTGTTTTCACCCAATTCATATATATTTTGGAATCTAAATAGAATACTTTCGATGTTCCATTTTTCTATTTCTTTTAAGATAGTTAGAAACCATTTTTTTCTTTCATTTAAAACTTGTAGAACTAGAAAAAAACGATTTTTGAAATTTTTTTTCAATTGTTTTTTTATTTTTTTGAAAATGGGACCCAAAAATGAAAATGGATTCGGGATATGATAATCAAGGTACGATTCCGTTTGTGTTCCGCAAGCTGTTAAATACCATAAGTTTTTTTTTTTAACGTTTTTTTTTTCAGTAGATCTTTTTTTTTTTTCCGTAGATCGTAGCTTAGATTTGTGCCAAGGTTTCAAAACAAAAGGAGATAAGATCCTTATCTGAAGACCATCTGTGAACCAGTTATTTGGAAATTCTTTGTGGGATACTGGAACGCCCTGATAGGTGCATTTAATATGCACTTCTTTTTGCCAATCCCTAAAATCTTCTGACCATTCGGGAGATTGAAATAATAGTATACGAATGATATTTTTTATTATTATCAATGAAGGTACTATAATATATTTTCTAATAATTGATTGGATTATTATTATAAAGCTTCTAAGTATTAGACCATAAAGAATGTTCTCCCAGGCCTCTTCTATTTCTAGAAGTCTTTGTTCGTCGTCGTATTTTTGTTCCTCTATTTGATCCTCTTCTACCCTTTTCGCCATCTCCAAAAATTCTGAATTGTCTGTACCTTTTTTCCCGAAATATTCTTTCCAATATAGATGTATATCATCCAAAAGATCACTCAACTCCAAAAACATTTTTTGTGTTTGGTCCAAAAAAATGGGGGAACTGGGCTGGATTTGAAAGAGTTTCCAAATCACTGTTTTACGCCTTAGAGAGCGCATAGATCCTTTGATTAATTCTCGGGCAAAATCCGGTTCCTGTGAATATTTTACTAAAGTAAATTCGACATCATCAAGAAACTCATTATCATCAGTATTAGAAATATTTCTAGGACTTTGAAGAAAATTATCTGTTTTACTATTAAAAATAACTATATTTTGGGCTTCTCTGGAACGAATCTGAGGTTCCTTTGTGGATCCGTCCGTCAGTTCCTCCAATTCGTCGATTAAACTGTATGACCATTTAGGAACTTTTTTACTGATTTCGTCTATTTTTTCCTGGTTCAGATCACTTTGAATTGTGTCCAATAAGAATTTTTTTTTTCTTTTTTTTTCTTCGGAATATATTTTGACTTGTTCATGTTCTGGAAATAAATAAAGTTTGTCAAAATTCAAACTTGATACTGATTTTTCCGAAAATTTACTTATTAAGTTAAAAAAAAAACCAATATCATTTAATAATGATTTTCTATAAAATGGATTTATTTTCTGTTCAAATTCGGGATCTGGATAATGACTATTAATAGAAAGAAGGATACCGTGAATCTTATTGATCAAAACGGAATTTGTTTTGTAAATTTCATTTTCAATTGATGGTGAGAAATTGTTTGGCATTTGTCCACGAAAGCATCCATTCAAGAAAGGATCATATATTTGAGTTAAGTATTTTCTTTTATTCGTATCATTACACAATCTAATTCGGTTTTCTAATACATCCATAGGAAGAAATTTCTTATCTAGAACCTTAGCTCTTTTATAAAATTCATTGCTTAGTTTCTTTCTTTTTTCTTTATTAGTGGAGCTCCAATAATTAGACAAATCATTAGAGGAGATTTTATCTCTTGTGAAGAGATCAATTTTTTTTTCCATCATTTTAAGAAAAGTAGATAAATGAGGTGGGTACGTGAAAGATATTCTTTCTTTTCCATCACTTTGACATATATGAAAAAAAAATTGTGAATTTTCATCTCTTACGACATTTTCAAAGTACTCATTTTGGATATATCGCAATGGACGATTCCATCGTTGATAATCGAAAAGAGTAGTTACAATAGGTAGTTCAAGATTCTCGATTTTTTTGGAAGTATCATCTTGTTCAGGAAAAAGATAATAAGAAATATCTTCGTCGCTTTTCAAATCTCTTTCACCATCAAATTCTTCAATTTCATCGTTTTCTTGAACTTCTATCATTTCCTCATTGTCATCCAATGAATAAGGAGCCGGTATTCTGTCTGAATAGTGTACAAAGATAATAAATGAAATAAGAACAAATATTTGACCCACATAATTTCGCAATTTGAACAGAATGTACTTATCAAATCGAATAGTTGATTTTATAGTTGATTTTATCGAATTTATCGAATTATTTTGTTGTAACCAGACTAATATAAATCCAATCAATTTCATCAAAAAGATGTGACCAATTAACCAACCAACAAAACTACTTGTTAAGAATAACAATTTATTGTTGCAGCGAAAGAGATAAATGTTCACTAATCTTTTTAAAATTGAACTTGGAAAAAGAAGGGGGTTTAATAACTGAAAAAGAAGATTGTTAAAGAATATTTTGTGAATACTAAATTTACGCATTGAATTCGTATTCTTGTATCCAGAATCCAACTTGTATCCAGAATCCAAATAGTAGTGTTTGTCATTTTTGTCTAAGAAATTAAAAAAAAGATATGGTAAAGTTAGGAAAGTTATTGTATGAGGTCTACTCAATGCTAGATGCAAAGGCGCATAATAGATCGATATGAACATCATGAGCTGTCCCGTGATAAACCCAGTTGTTGCTGATACTTGCTTCTCGGTCTCCTCTTCCATAACCCAGGCTCTAACAAGGAATAAATAAGAGGGCCCTATAGATAATGTGGTCAGAAATCCATAATAAAATCCGACCACAACGACCGAATTCATTATTTTCAGGCATAAAGATACTAGTTGTTGATTCATCATCAAAACCTCCTTTGATATTTCAATATTCAA